TGTATTGTGAGATGGTGGTTTAGGTGTTTATATAGTTACTTTATTTGGAGTGCTAATTTGAGTATTGGAAGTGTGATAAATTCGAATAAGCATCTAGGGAGAAGCATGTTAAAAATGGTGGTAAATATTTAAGGGGGGTTTGATAGGAGGGGGGGAATAATGGATAATGTATTCTATGTCCTGTGACCATTAACTGCATGCCCTGCGCCTACCATTATGCTGGTGCTCAAGATGCAGTTAAGTCCAGCTACAATTCATGCTCCGGGTCGGGGCCTTTGACGGCCATAGCTGAGTCCAAGCATCCCCCAAAATAAAAAAATACCAAATGTATGACAGCACAGTTATGTGTGAGCATGGGCTGATTAGACATTAATCCATCGAGATGTCTTATTTAAGAGGAAAGAATGGGCGATTTTAGATGAGATGGCCCTGAAGAAAGAACCAGATGCCTGTTAAAGTTCATTAAATAGCTACCCCCACATGACATGGGCCCGGAGCGAGAAGAGGGATCCCTGCCTGAGGGGTTGCTGGTTTCACGCGGCATGGTAATTAAGCTCGCGATCTAGTGGAAGGGATACGCATGTTGACAAGAATGGATTTGACTCAAATGTGCTATGTACGATTAATAATTGCATGTACTATGTACTATTATACACATTTATGTACTTGCTTATATGCATGGGGCATATAATATAATGTACTATATACATATTATGTTTTTGTTACATTGATATTATGTACATTCCCCCATTCAGAGTAGTAAGACCATTTGTTGTATGTTGTACATGTGAGATCAGGTGTGTTGATTATTGCAGTTATTTCTAATAATTAGGTTAGAGTGTAAAGTCAGTGTTAAGTTGTTGCAAGTTTTAGTGAATTTAATACTGAGAAGGCTCTTTGCATTTGTGGAGCTATATTAATAGTGTTCAGGGAGTAGTTTAAATAGAACTTCAGCTTTGGGTGTTGGTAGTGGGGCTATAGCCTCTTCCCTGAGTCTTGGGGAGATTGGCTGTTCTCCTTTTTTGGTTTACAAGACCAGTGTATTTAATATACTACAAAGACTTGTCTTCATTTTAAGAGATTATTTTCGATTATGCTGGCCGCTGGTATTAGCACTAGGATGAGAAGGAAGTATGTGATAGATGCTAGTTGTCCGATGATAATATATGGGTGTTCGACTGGCTGTCCTCCAATTCATGTGAGTGTTAGCAGGTTTGCTACTAGGATTCAGAATAGGCATTGGCTGAATGGTCGGAACATCATACTTCGTTGTTTGGATGTATGTAGCAGGGGCATGAGAATGAGGATTAGGATGGAGAGAACTAGGGCTAGGACCCCTCCTAGTTTGTTAGGAATTGATCGTAAGATTGCGTATGCGAATAGGAAGTATCATTCAGGTTTGATGTGAGGAGGTGTGTTGAGTGGGTTTGCTGGGGTGTAGTTGTCTGGGTCCCCGAGGAGGTCGGGTGTGAATAGTACTAATAGTATCAGGGCTAGGATTAATAGTAAGGCGCCTAGGATGTCTTTAATAGTATAGTAGGGGTGGAATGGGATTTTGTCTGTGTCTGATGAGATTCCCGTTGGGTTGTTGGATCCTGTTTCGTGGAGGAATAATAGGTGGACTATTGCAAGTGCTGCGATAATGAATGGGAGGATGAAGTGAAATGCGAAGAATCGGGTGAGGGTTGCTTTATCCACTGAGAATCCCCCCCAGATTCACTCAACCAGACTTGTACCAATGTATGGGATTGCTGAGAAAAGGTTGGTGATGACTGTTGCTCCTCAGAATGATATTTGTCCTCATGGCAGCACGTATCCTATAAATGCTGTGGCTATTACTGCGAATAATAAAATTACTCCGATGTTTCATGTTTCTATAAAGGTGTATGATCCGTAGTATATGCCTCGTCCTACGTGTATATATAAGCAGATGAAAAATATTGAAGCTCCGTTTGCGTGTATGTATCGAATGATTCATCCGTAGTTCACGTCTCGGCAGATGTGGGCGACGGAGGAGAATGCTGTTGTTGTGTCGGATGTGTAGTGTATTGCTAGGAATAGGCCAGTGAGGATTTGCATAATTAGGCAGATGCCTAGGAGAGAGCCAAAGTTTCATCATGATGAGATGTTTGATGGAGCAGGGAGATCAATGAATGCATTGTTTAGAATTTTTATTAGTGGGTGGGATTTTCGGATATTGGTCATTGATGTTCTTGTAGTTGAATGACAACGATGGTTTTTCATATCATTGGTCGTGGTGGAATTCCACGTGAGAATAATGATACTGTATATTGTATTTATTTTAAGTGTTATTTTTGTGATTGGTTTTGTGGGGTTTTCTTCAAAACCGTCACCTATTTATGGGGGATTAGGGTTAATTGTGAGTGGTGGGGTTGGTTGTGGGATTGTGTTAAATTTTGGTGGGTCTTTTTTAGGCTTGATAGTTTTTTTAATTTATTTAGGGGGTATGATGGTAGTCTTTGGTTATACAACGGCTATGGCTACAGAGCAATATCCTGAGATTTGAGTTTCTAATAAAGTTGTCTTAGGGGCGTTTGTTACTGGTTTGTTGATAGAATTTCTGATAGTTTGTTATGTGTTGAAAGATAAGGAGGTGGAGATTGTGTTTGAGTTCAATGGTCTAGGGGACTGGGTTATTTATGATACAGGGGATTCCGGGTTTTTTAGTGAGGAGGCTATGGGGATTGCGGCTTTATACAGTTATGGGACTTGGTTAGTTATTGTGACTGGGTGGTCATTATTAATTGGGGTTGTGGTTATTATAGAAATTACTCGTGGAAACTAAATAAGGCCATGCTGATGATAATTGTGATTAGGAAGGAGAGGAAATATAGTTTGATTAGGCCTTCTTGGTTTGTGACTGTGATGGATGCCTTCATCTGGATAAGTGAGGTAGTTTTTGGTAAAATGTTTTCTAGTCAGATTAGGTCTAGAAGAGAGGATGCTAATTTTTGGCTTATTGTTAAGTTTGTGTAAGAAGCTAGGCGATGTATGATTACAGGGAAATATCCTAGTATGTTGGAGAATTTGAAGGCGTTTGAGGGGTAATTGAATTTTAGGTTTTGAGTTATGTTGCTGACTTCTAGGGCTAGGATGAAGCCTAGGACTGTAACTATTAGGGCTGCTGTTTTCAGGTAGTAAGGTATAGTTATTTGGGGGATTGTTATTGGGGGGATGCTGTTAGAGATAATAAACCCTGCAAACACACTTCCGATTAGTAAGCGTTTGATAGAGTTAATTAGAAGGGGGTTGTTTTCATTGATAGTAATCGAGGTGGGAAATCGGGGTTGTCCTAGGAGTGCAAAGAAAATGATTCGGGTGCTGTAGATGGTTGTGAATGAGGTGGCAATTAGTGTTATTAATAGGGCTCAGGCGTTGGTATATGACGTGTTGGCGGCTTCGATGATTAGGTCTTTGGAGTAAAATCCTGTGAGGAAAGGCATTCCTGTTAGTGCGAGGCTACCAATAATAAGGGCTGTTGTGGTAAATGGTATGGCTTTGAATAGGCCTCCTATTTTTCGAATGTCTTGTTCGTTGTTTAGGTTGTGGATAATGGAGCCAGAGCATATGAATAGTATGGCCTTGAAAAAGGCGTGGGTGCAGATATGGAGGAACGCCAGGTAGGGTTGGTTGATGCCAATTGTTACCATTATAAGGCCTAACTGGCTGGATGTGGAGAAGGCGACGATCTTTTTGATGTCATTTTGGGTAAGGGCACATATTGCTGTAAATAGGGTGGTGATAGCTCCCAGACATAGTGTAATAGATTGGATGAATTTGTTGTTTTCTGTTAGTGGGTAGAAGCGGATTAATAGGAAGATGCCTGCTACTACTATTGTACTTGAGTGAAGTAGTGCTGAGACAGGGGTTGGGCCTTCCATTGCAGAGGGGAGTCATGGGTGGAGGCCAAATTGAGCGGATTTTCCTGTCGCGGCTAGTACTAGTCCTATTAGGGGTACGTTGGAGTTGTCTGGTTTTAGTATGAAGATTTGTTGGAGGTCTCAGGTGTTAAGATTTGCTAGGAATCATGCTATTGCTAGGATAAACCCGATGTCGCCGATGCGGTTATACAGGATTGCTTGTAGGGCTGCTGTGTTTGCGTCTGCTCGTCCGTGCCATCATCCGATGAGTAAGAATGATATAATTCCGACGCCTTCTCAGCCAATAAATAGTTGGAAGAGGTTGTTTGCAGTAACAAGAATGAGTATTGTAATAAGAAACAGGAGTAGGTATTTAAAGAATTGATTAATGTTGGGGTCTGAGTGTATGTATCATATTGAGAATTCTATAATAGACCATGTAACGAATAGTGCTACTGGGACAAATATTATTGAAAAATAATCTATTTTAAAGCTGAGTGATAATTTGAGAGTTTGGATGGTCAATCAGTGTCAATTTGAAATGACTATTTCTTGGCCCGTATGGATAAATATTATTGTGGGGATTATGCTGGTAATGAAGGCGCATGAGATGGCTGTTTTTACGTAGAATGGATAATTGGGGTTTTTATAGGTGTTGAGGCTTGTTGTTATGATGGGTATTGTTAATAAAAATAAGGTGGTTAGCATAAGTGAAGAGAATATGTTTATTACTTTTATTTGGAGTTGCACCAATTTTTTGGCTCCTAAGACCAACGGATAACTACCATCCTTTAAAAGTTTGAAAAAGCCATGCTGTTAGGCATGGGGCATAGAATTAGCAGTTCTTGCGTGCTTTTTCGGTAAATAAGAAGGCAAGTGGGCTTCTATTGTTAGATTCACAGTCTAATGTTTTTGTTAAACTATATTCACAGTACAGGGGCCCTAGAATAATTTTTGGGTTTAGAGATAGGAGTAATAGAGGTAGGATATGTAATGATATGAGTGCATTTTCTCGTGTGAAGGATGGTGAAATGTTGTTGATGTGGTGGGTATATTTTCCTCGTTGGGTTGTGATTAGTATATATAAGGAGTATAAGGCAGTAATTACTATGTTTGCTCCCATTAGGATAATTGTGGTGTTAGATCATGAAAAGGTTGATATTACTACTAGTAATTCCCCGATTAGGTTAATTGTAGGGGGCAGGGCTAGGTTGGTTAGGCTAGCTAGTAGTCATCAAGTGGCTATTAGTGGAAGTAGGGTTTGTAGGCCTCGAGCTAAGATTATAGTTCGGCTGTGGACTCGCTCGTAGTTGGAGTTTGCTAGGCAGAAAAGTATAGAGGATGTGAGGCCATGGGCAATTATCAGAGCAGTAGCTCCTATATAACTTCAGGGTGTTTGGATAAGGATGGCTACAATAACAAGTGCTATATGGCTTACAGAAGAGTATGCAATGAGGGATTTCAGATCTGTTTGGCGAAGGCAAATTGAGCTGGTTATAATTATGCCTCATAGGGATAGTATAATAAATGGATATGCTATGAAGTCAGTTACTGGGTTTAAGAGTAATGTGATTCGTAGCATGCCGTATCCCCCCAGTTTTAATAGGATTGCTGCAAGAACCATGGAACCTGCGATAGGGGCTTCTACATGGGCTTTAGGTAGTCAAAGGTGAAGGCCATATAGTGGTATTTTTACTATAAAAGCTATCATACATGCTAGCCATATGAAGATATTAGATCAAGAGTTAGGTATAGGTTGTGCTCAGTACTGGAGTATTAGGAAGTTCAGGGACCCTACTGTGTTTTGAATGTAAACTAGTGCAACTAGCAAAGGTAAGGAGCCTGTAAGTGTGTAGAACAGGAAGTAAAGTCCGGCGTTTAGACGCTCTGTCTGGTTTCCTCATCGGGTAATGATAATAAGTGTTGGAGCTAGTGTTGCTTCGAATAGAATATAGAAGAAGGTCAGTTCTATGGCGGTGAAGGTCATGATTAGGAACAATTGTAGTAGGATTAGCGTGGTGATAAATAGCTTTTTTCGGGTTAGGTTTTCTTTTGATAGGTGGTGTTGGCTGGCTATTAATATTAGGGGAAGGAGTCATATAGTTAGAATCAATAGTGGAGTGGATAAAGAATCAGAGAAAAATACTAATGAAAAGTTGAGGCTGTTGTCGCCGAATTGGTTTATAAGGAGTAAGCTTGTAAGGCTAATCAGCAAGCTGTGGGTTGTAGAGTTGATCCAGATTATGTTGTTTTTTGATAATCAGGTCAGGGGTATGAGTATTATTGTTGGGATAATGTACTTTAGCATTTAAGTAGGTTGAGATTTTGCACATAGTCAGTACCATATGTGTTGGATACTATTACTAGCAGAGATAGACCTAGTGCTGCTTCGCAGGCTGCGAAGACCAGTAAGATCATAGGTATTATGTTGGCTAGCGTGAAGTGTGAATTAAGAATTGTTAGGGCAGCCATAACGAATAGGGATAGTATCATTCCTTCTAGGCATAGGAGGGAGGATATTAGGTGGGATCGATATATTAGCAATCCTACAAGAGAGATTGTGAATGCTGTTATAATATTTATGTATACTAGGGACACTTGGTAATTATGAGTTTGATCATAATCTAATGAGTCGAAATCATTTATTTTATTTTAAACTAAATACCATATTCAGTCCATTCTAGTCCTTTTTGGGTTCATTCATAGGCTAGGCTCACGGCTAGCAGAATGATCAGGAAGAGGGCCATGGTAAGTATTGTGTTCAAGTTGGTTGTTTGTGAGGCTCATGGTAGTGGAAGGAGGAGTGCAATTTCCAGGTCAAATAGGAGAAATGTAATGGCTACTAGGAAAAATTTTATGGAGAAAGGGAGGCGGGCTGACCCTATAGGGTCAAATCCGCACTCATATGGGCTTGTTTTTTCTGAATATGCATTTAGTTGAGGGAGTCAGAATGCGATGATAACAAGTAGGGTGGCTAGTGTAAAGTTAGTCAGGAGGGCTAGTATTAGGTTTATTATTCTTTTTCGGGTTAGACCGAAACTAGCTGATTGGAANNCAGCTGTACTGCTTGATACTAAAAGAATATGAGCCTCATCAATAGATTGATACATAGAGGAAAAGTCAGACTACGTCTACAAAGTGTCAATATCAGGCAGCGGCTTCAAAGCCGAAGTGGTGGTTAGAGGTGAAATGGAATTTTAGTTGACGGAAGAAGCATACAATTAGGAAGGTAGACCCAATAATTACATGAAGACCGTGGAAGCCTGTGGCTACGAAGAAAGTTGAGCCGTACACCCCGTCTGAGATAGTGAAGGGTGCTTCATAGTATTCTGAGGCTTGTAGTAGTGTGAAATACACCCCTAGCGTAATAGTAATAAATAGGGCTTGTAGCATATGGTTTCGGCTCCCCTCTATTAGGCTATGGTGGGCTCAGGTGATAGAGACCCCTGAAGCTAATAGAACGGAGGTGTTGAGTAGTGGAACTTCCAGGGGGTTGAGCGGATTAATGCCTGTTGGGGGTCAGCAACCGCCCAGTTCGGGTGTGGGGGCAAGACTTGAGTGGTAGAATGCTCAGAAGAATCCGGTGAAGAATAGGACTTCAGAAATAATGAAGAGAATCATTCCATAGCGGAGGCCTTTTTGAACGGCTGGGGTGTGGTGTCCTTGGAAAGTACTCTCTCGGATAATATCTCGTCATCATTGATATATTGTAAGTATATTAGTTGTCAAGCCAAGCATTAGTAGGGCTGTTGAGTTGAAGTGGAATCATATAATTAAGCCGGATGTTATTAATAGGGCGGACAAGGCTCCCGTAAGAGGTCAAGGGCTTGGGTTTACTATGTGGTAAGCATGAGTTTGGTGTGTCATTATGTGTTGTCGTGCAGATATAAGCTGACTAGGAGGGTGAATACGTAGGCTTGGATTATAGCCACTGCAAATTCTAGAATTGTAAGTAGGATTAAGATGATGAATGTAATGAGAGCTGTTGTTACACTAATGCTTATCAGTGCAAGTGTAGCTCCTCCAATTAGATGAATTAACAGGTGTCCTGCAGTAATGTTGGCTGTTAGTCGTACGGCGAGGGCCACTGGTTGAATAAAAAGGCTGATAGTCTCGATGATAACTAGCATTGGGATTAATGGGGTTGGTGTTCCTTGTGGTAGAAAATGGGCGAGCGATGCTTTAGTTTTGTTGCGGAAGCCTGTAACTACGGCGCCTGCTCATAGGGGGATGGCTATGCCTAGATTTATTGATAGTTGTGTAGTTGGTGTGAATGAGTGGGGTAGTAGACCCAGTAGATTTGTTGATCCAATAAATAAAATTAAGGATATTAGTATTAATGTTCATGTTTGTCCTTTGGTATTGTGGATACCCATTATTTGTTTTGATACAAGTTGAAGTATTCATTGTTGGAGGGAAATGAGGCGGTTACTTACTAGTCGATTTGGAGTTGGGAACAGTAAACTGGGGAATAGTACGATAAGAGTTGCGAGGGGGAGGCCTAGAATTATAGGGGTGATGAAAGAGGTAAATAGATTTTCGTTCATTTTGTTTCTCAGGGGGTATTTTGTTTTGGTGTTTTTGTTGGTGTCGGTTCTGGGTTGAGGTAGAAGCTGTGTTTTGAAATTTTTAGTTGAAAGATGATGAAGAGGGCTAAGAATATTGATAAGATTATCGTTAGTCATGTTGATGTGTCTAACTGTGGCATGTCACCAAGGGAAGTATAATGCTCCCTATCTCTAACTTAAAAGGCTAGTGCTGGTACAGCTTCTTGGTGATTTTATAGTATTGATGCAGATCATTTTTCAAAATACTTTAGCGGGACTATCTCAAGGACAATAGGTATAAAGCTGTGGTTTGATCCGCAGATTTCTGAGCATTGGCCATAATACAGGCCTGGTCGGGTAGACATAAGGGTTGTTTGGTTCAGACGACCCGGGATTGCGTCTGTTTTTAACCCTAGGGAGGGTACGGCCCATGAGTGTAGCACGTCTTCGGAGGAGACCAGTATTCGGATTGTCATCTCCATGGGTAATACAACTCGATTATCGACTTCTAGTAGTCGTAGTTCTCCTGGCTTTAGCTCTGATGTTGGAATCATGTAGGAGTCGAAGCTCAGGTCTTCGTAATCTGTGTACTCATAGCTTCAGTATCATTGGTGTCCCATGGTTTTTACTGTGAGGGATGGGTTGTTGATTTCATCCATTATATATAGAATTCGTAGGGACGGGAGTGCAATTAAAATTAGGATGATAGCGGGTAGAATAGTTCAAATTGTCTCTACTTCTTGTGCATCTATTGTACTGGTGTGAGTTAGTTTTGTTGTTAGTATTAGTGAAATGATATAAAGGACTAATGAGCTAATTAAAAAGACGATTATTAGCGTATGGTCATGAAAGTGAAGCAGTTCTTCTATGATTGGAGATGTTGCATCTTGAAAGCCTAGTTGTATAGGGTATGCCATATGAGATGTACAGGATTTTCACTTGTAACTTAACTTCGACAAAGTTATATAATGTTTTTACTAACATCTCATTAATTGAGAGAGACATAGTGGTTATGATGTTGGCTTGAAACCAATAATAGGGGGTTCGATTCCTTCCTTTCTTATTTTAGGTTAACATACGTAGGTTCTTCGAATGTATGATATGGTGGAGGGCATCCATTTAGTCATTCCAGGTTTGTTGTGGTTAGATCTACAGTTGAGACTTCTCGTTTGGATGCGAATGCTTCTCAGATAATAAAGACTATCAGTATGACCGCTGTCAGAGAAATAAATGAGCCCATTGATGAAATGGTATTTCATATTGTGTATGCATCTGGGTAATCGGAGTAACGTCGTGGTATACCGGACAGCCCTAAGAAGTGTTGTGGAAAGAAAGTCATATTGACACCTACGAATATGATTGCGAAGTGGATTTTGGCTCAAGTGTCGTTTAGGGTATAGCCTGAGAACAGTGGGAATCAATGTACAAATCCTCCTATAATGGCGAACACAGCACCTATTGATAGGACATAGTGGAAGTGTGCTACAACATAATACGTGTCGTGGAGAACGATGTCGAGGGAAGAGTTAGCTAGGACAATTCCGGTCAAGCCTCCTACTGTAAAAAGGAAGATGAAGCCTAGGGCTCACATTATAGCGGGAGATCATTTGATATTACCTCCGTGAAGTGTTGCTAGTCAGCTAAAGACTTTTACTCCAGTTGGGATAGCAATAATCATAGTGGCTGATGTGAAGTAGGCTCGTGTATCGACGTCTATTCCAACTGTAAATATGTGGTGGGCCCATACGATAAAGCCCAGGAACCCAATTGATATTATGGCTCAAACTATTCCTATATATCCGAATGGTTCCTTTTTTCCTGAGTAGTAGGTTACAATATGGGAGATCATACCGAACCCGGGTAAAATGAGAATATATACTTCAGGGTGTCCGAAGAATCAAAATAAGTGTTGGTATAGAATAGGATCTCCTCCCCCCGCTGGATCAAAGAAAGTTGTGTTTAGGTTCCGATCTGTTAGTAGCATTGTAATGCCAGCTGCTAGCACAGGAAGTGAAAGGAGTAATAGCACGGCGGTGATTATTACGGATCACACGAATAAAGGGGTTTGGTATTGTGATATTGCAGGAGGTTTTATGTTGATAATTGTTGTAATAAAATTAATAGCCCCTAAGATTGAGGAGACACCTGCCAAGTGTAGAGAGAAGATGGTTAGATCCACCGAGGCTCCTGCGTGGGCTAGGTTACCTGCTAAAGGGGGGTATACGGTTCAACCTGTCCCTGCTCCAGCTTCAACTATGGATGATGCTAGAAGTAGTAGGAAAGAGGGAGGGAGGAGCCAGAAGCTTATGTTGTTCATTCGGGGGAATGCTATGTCGGGAGCGCCAATTATTAGAGGGACAAGTCAGTTGCCAAATCCCCCAATTATGATTGGCATTACTATGAAGAAAATTATTACAAATGCGTGTGCGGTTACAACTACGTTGTAGATTTGGTCATCTCCGAGTAGGGTCCCAGGTTGACCTAATTCAGCGCGAATCAGTAGACTTAGGGCTGTCCCTACTATGCCGGCTCAGGCACCAAACAGCAAATACAGGGTGCCGATATCTTTATGGTTGGTTGAGAATAATCAGCGGTTAATGAACATAGGTAAAATGGCTGAGTAAGTATTAGACTGTAAATCTAAAGACAGGGGTTTGAGTCCTCTTTTTACCAGGCCTTGTGGTGAATTTACACGTTGAATTGCAAATTCAGAGAAGCAGCTTCAATTCTGCCGGGGCTTCTCCCGCCTTTTTTTTCTCGCGGCGGGAGAAGTAGATTGAAGCCAGTTGATTAGGGCATTTAGCTGTTAACTAAAGTTTCGTGGGGGTGGAGCCCACCAGTCTAGTGAGGATTTAGCTTAATTAAAGTGGTTGATTTGCATTCAATTGATGTAAGATATAGTCTTGCAATCCTTATCAGGAATTAAGTAAATTGTACTTGCTTAGGGCTTTGAAGGCTCTTGGTCTGTTTAACCTAAATTCCTATTCTAGCAGAGATAGTATTGGTGTTAGTGGTAGTAGTATGGTGGATAGTACAACTATTGTTGGTAGGAGGGTTGTTTGTTTTGTAAGGGAAAATTGTCATTTTATTTTTATATTGTTTGTAGAGGGGAATATTGTTAGTGTGGTGGAGTATGCGAGTCGTATGTAGAAGAACAAGTTTAATAGTGCTGTGATTGCTATAAGGGTGGGTAAGATAATGCTATCGTTTTTTGTTATCTCTTGGATGATTATTCATTTTGGTATAAATCCCGACAGGGGAGGGAGCCCTCCTATTGATAGAAGGGTTATGAGAATTAAGACGGTTATGATGGGTATCATATTTCATGTATGTGATAGTGACAGGGTGGTGGTGGTGGAGTTAGCTATGAATAGTATAAATATGGTTGAGGTTATGATGATGTAGATGGTTAGGTTTAGTAGTGTTATGGTGGGGTTGTATGGTAGTACTGCTGTTATTCAGCCTATGTGCGCGATTGATGAGTAGGCTATGATTTTTCGTAATTGTGTTTGGTTTAGTCCTCCTCAGCCTCCGATTATAATTGATAACATTGACAGGGTTAGGATCAGGTTCAGATTGATTGATGGGGAGATTTGATATAGTACGGATATTGGTGCTAGTTTTTGTCATGTTAGCAAGATTAGGCCAGAGGATAGGGGGATACCTTGTGTTACTTCTGGGACTCAAAAGTGAAATGGGGCTATTCCCAGTTTTATGGCGAGGGCTATTGTTATGAGTATTGAGGCTACTGGGTTAAATAATTTTATTACGGTCCATTGGCCTGAGAATATCAGGTTAATAATGACGGCTATTATTAATAATATTGAGGCTGTTGATTGGGTTAGGAAGTATTTAGTTGATGCTTCCGTGGCCCGTGGGTTGTGATTTTTTATTATAATGGGAATGATGGCGAGTGTATTTATTTCAAATCCGATTCAGATGAGTAGTCAGTGGGAGCTAATTATAACGATAATAGTTCCTATTATAACAGTTGATAGAATAATAAAAAAGATGATTGGGTTTATTAGTACGGGAAGGATGTGAACCAACATTTCCGGGGTATGGGCCCGATAGCTTAATTAGCTGACCTTACTATTAGGACTTGGTGTAATTGGGAGCACGAAGAGTTTTGGGTTCTTAGGATTAGGTTCAATTCCTATAGTTCTAGAAATAAGAGGGTTTAAACCTCTATTATTTACTCTATCAAAGTAACTCTTTTGTCAGACATATTTCTTATGTTTGTGGAGGAATGCTTGATAGGAGAATAGGTAGTGATACGTGTCATATACATATGGCTAGTGTTAAGGGTAAAAAATTTTTTCATAATAAGTGTATTAATTGGTCGTAGCGGAATCGAGGATAGGATGCTCGGATTCATAGAAAGGAGATTGTGAGTAGTAGGGACTTAATGGTAAAGTTGATTGTATAGAGCTCTGGCATGTATGGGTTGTGGGATGTTCCTAGGAATAGGATTGCTGTGAAAATGTTTATTATGATAATGTTTGCGTACTCTGCTATGAAGAATAGGGCGAATGGGCCTGCTGCGTACTCTACATTGAAGCCTGATACTAGTTCTGATTCTCCTTCGGTGAGGTCAAATGGGGCTCGGTTTGTTTCTGCTAGTGTTGAGATAAATCATATTATTGCTAGTGGCCATGCTGGGAAAATTAGCCATGTTTGTTCTTGTGTGATGATTAGTGTGGAGAGGGTGAAGGATCCGCTTATTAGGAGCACTGACAATAGGATAATAGCTAGTGTTACTTCGTACGAAATTGTTTGTGCTACTGCTCGTAGGGCTCCGATTAGTGCGTATTTTGAGTTGGAGGCCCAGCCTGATCAGAGGATAGAATACACAGCTAAGCTTGATATGGCTAGTATAAATAGGACCCCTAGGTTTATGTTGATGAGGGGGTAGGGTATGGGTAGGGGAACTCATATGGTTAAGGCTAGGCCTAGGGCTAAGATAGGTGCTAGAATAAATATTGAGGTTGAGGATGTAGCGGGTCGTAGTGGTTCTTTGATGAAGAGTTTAATTGCATCGGCGATAGGTTGGAGTAGGCCGTATGGGCCTACAACATTTGGGCCTTTTCGAAATTGTATATAGCCTAACACTTTTCGTTCTACTAATGTGAGGAATGCCACTGCTAATAGGATAGGAATAATCAGTATTAGGATATTGATTATGAACATTTTGTTAAGGAGAGGATTTGAATCTCTGGGTATAAAAGTTTAAGTTTTATGCAATTACCGGGCTCTGCCACCTTAACTAAGCCCTTTTCTAGGGCAGGTTTGTTGTGTTACTAATTGAGATAAATTCATTAGTTGTTTTAAGGCGTTTAATTTTAAGTTGGCCTTATTTCTCTTGTCCTTTCGTACTGGGAGAAATACGTAATAGATAGAAACCGACCTGGATTACTCCGGTCTGAACTCAGATCACGTAGGACTTTAATCGTTGAACAAACGAACCTTTGATAGCGGTTGCACCATCAGGGTGTCCTGATCCAACATCGAGGTCGTAAACCCTATTGTCGATATGGACTCTTGAATAGGATTGCGCTGTTATCCCTAGGGTAACTTGTTCCGTTGATCAAAATTTTTGGATCAATGAGCGATAGAGCGATTTGACTCGTAGGTCTAGTCTTTAAAATCGCTCGGAGGATTTTTTATTCTCCGAGGTCACCCCAACCGAAACTGTCAGCTCATGAAGAGTGTTGTTACTCCTTGGTGGTTTGGTTTATTTTTCTTTGGGCTGATTAGTTAAAGCTCCATAGGGTCTTCTCGTCTTATTAGTGCATTCCCGCCTCTTCACGGGAAGGTCAATTTCACTGATTGGAAGTAAGAGACAGTAAGACCCTCGTGTGGCCATTCATGCAAGTCCCTATTTAGAGAACAAGTGATTATGCTACCTTTGCACGGTCAGGATACCGCGGCCGTTTAACGGTTGTCACTGGGCAGGCAGTGCCTCCAATACTAGGGATGCTGGAGGTGATGTTTTTGGTAAACAGGCGGGGTTTGTGTTTGCCGAGTTCCTTTTACTTCTTTTAATCTTTCCTTGGTGCATTCCTGTGTCGGATTAACAGTGTAATAAATAAATTATTTATTATTGGGCTATTTTTATTAGCTGTTAATGGTCAGGGTATTATCAGATACTGACTTAAACTTATGCAAGGAGAAAGTGTTTCTTGTTACTCATATTAACATTATTGCTTCTATTTTGCAATAGATTAGTCCAGTATTAGGGTTAGGAGTTGGTTGTCTATTTTTGGAATTCATGGGGTTTTTATTGTTGAGCTTTAACGCTTTCTTAATTGGTGGCTGCTTCTGGGCCTACTATGGTATTGTTAGATCTTACTCTCTAGTCAAGGTTGTATCCGTTTCTAAAAAGCTGTACCTTTTTAGATTAACTTTTAAAGATACAGTGAGGTTTATTTGGACTTTTGGTATCTTTAAAGCTGAACTAAGATTCATTTTCTGGACAACCAGCTATCACCAGGCTCGTTAGGCATGTCACCACTACTTACAAATCTTCTCACTATTTTGCCACATAGACGAGTTAGTTCTTGGTAAACTGTTTGTAAGTAGCTCGTCTGGTTTCGGGTTACTTAGCTAAAATTCGTTTTGTTAAGTTTGTACTAGTTAATTCATTATGCAAGAGGTACAAGGGGTAACCTTTGCTTTTTTGTACTTTTGATTTTTCTTTCATCGTTCCCTTGCGGTACTCCCTCTATAGCGCCGTATCTAATATTTCTATCTCCTATACTTTAGTTTGGGGTAAATGTTTTGTTTTATTATATCTTAATTATTTATTGGAGTGGGGTTTTTGGGCTAGATTTAGTTCAAGATATTCATGGTGTGTGAAATCTTCTAGGTGTAAACTGGATGCTTTATTTAAGCTATATCTTGATTTATCCAAGCACACTTTCCAGTATGCTTACCTTGTTACGACTTATCTCCTCTCATGTGGTTAGTGCATTTAAATAGGGTTGGATGCATTATATTTACTTGAGGAGGGTGACGGGCGGTGTGTGCGTGCTTCATGGCCTAGTTCAACTAAGCACTCTATTCTTAGTTTACTGCTAAATCCTCCTTTGGTTATTAATTTTCATAATGACTTTCGTGTTGGGTATTCTTGGTGTAGAAAATGTAGCCCATTTCTTCCCATTTCATAGGTTACACCTTGACCTAACGTTTTTATGCATTGTGATTGCGCTTACTTTTGTACCTTTTTAGGGTTCGCTGAAGATGGCGGTATATAGACTGCATTAGCAAGAATTGGTGAGGTCTATCGGGGTTTATCGATTATAGAACAGGCTCCTCTAGGGGGATATAAAGCACCGCCAAGTCCTTTGAGTTTTAGGCTATTGCCGGTAGTACTCTGGCGAATAATTTTGTTAATATAATTATTTGTGTTTAGGGCTAAGCATAGTGGGGTATCTAATCCCAGTTTGGGTCTTAGCTATAGTGTGTCAGCTGTTATAGAGTCACTTTCGTTGCTTATTTTTATTGAAATTATGGCTTTTTACGGCTTAATTAAAATTTAACTCTATTTAGCGGTGTGCTTTAACACATTTTACGCCGTACTCCTGTTAGCTTGGGTTAATCGTATGACCGCGGTGGCTGGCACGAGATTTACCAACCCTTAGTTAATATAACTTAGTCAAACTTTCGTTTATGGCTTAATTTTTGTCACTGCTGTTTCCCGTGGGGGTGTGGTTAAGCAAGGCGTCGTGAGCTACAGGTGTGTGCTTGATGCCCGCTCCTCTTAGTTTCGTTGACCTAGAGGGCATTCTCACTGGGATGTGGATGCTTGCATGTGTAAGTTTATTAAGAGTTAACAGGAAGGCTGGGACCAAACCTATGTGTTTATGGAGTTGGGGGAACTCATCTAGGCATTTTCAGTGCCTTGCTTTGGTTTTAAGCTACATTAAC